CTGTATCTAGACTTCAAACGATTTGCTTTAACCATGTTAAATTAAAGGTCCCACACTATTGGTTGATAGAGAATCAAAGGGGATTTACCAAAGAATAACGAAATGCTATGGTTCTTACATATAATTTATTTTTATTCAGAAGTAATTCGCGGGATCTTGCACCCTTTTCTTAGTTAGATTCTTAGTTAGTTAGAACAGAAAAAGGTACAGCTGGTTGAATCCAACCGATTCTTGAAATAAACAACTCGCACACACTCCCTTTCCAAAAAAGATCAATACACCAATCACTACACTTAGATTTATTGGATTTGTTGCTAAAATATCGGTATTAACCCCGAAACTCCCGGCAGATGGCCAGTGGCCTAAAGAAAGGAAAGAATCGGTTACATTTTTCATATGATCTCCTCTTATATAGACTAAAAAACCGAACAAAGTTATTTTTTTATTACCTCTTTTCTTCTTTTATTCTATATTCTATTTGTTTATTTCCTATTTTAAAATCGAGTTAAATTAAAGAATATTCGAATTATAAACTACGAACTGCTCCTTTTGTTACAACATTTCCCCAAAATTGTTTTCCTTGGACTACGGACGGGAAGGATGAAAGCGAGTTGGTATGCTAATTCCTCACCCGCAAATCAGCCCTTCCCGTAGGTTATTTTCTCAAAAAATACGTAATTGTAGGAGTTTAATTTGGATATAATTCGAAAAAGCAAACGACAAGTCCAAGCCAATAAAATATGAAAAAATAAAAAATTTTCATATTTCTAAAATTAAACAAAAGGATTCGCAAATAAAAGTGCTAATGCTACAACCAGTCCATAAATTGTTAAAGCTTCCATAAACGCTAGACTAAGCAATAGAGTGCCTCGTATTTTTCCCTCAGCTTCAGGCTGTCTCGCGATACCCTCTACAGCTTGACCCGCGGCAGTTCCTTGACCAACCCCAGGTCCAATAGAAGCAAGCCCTACAGCCAATCCAGCAGCAATAACAGAAGCGGCAGAAATCAGTGGATTCATGATAAGTTCCTCGTACCAAAAAAAAGAAATGGTTAATGATACAATCAACCAATGAATTATGACTTAATTATTCCGTCGCTAGGATTCATCCAGTCGAAGTAACTAAGAACTTCGAATATAATTATATTATTGAATCATCAGAACTACTTAGATTTATCTTTTTTAGTTTCTATTCGCAGAGCCCTTGTGAACCCATACGACTTCTGCTCTTCCATTTCTTGGTTCCGAACTGTTGAATTATTTCTTGATTTCATCTGTTTATTAATTCACAGTCATAATGAAACAGAAGACTTTTATTGACTATTGAAATCCCTATCTCCTCTCCAATTTCACAGTAATAGAGCAAATTATATCTTTAGTTCATATATAACAAGTCAATATCTAATATCACATATACGTGTTTTTCTTCTATAACGTAAACAAACCAGTCATTCATCTTAAATTGAATTAATTAAGTGTCGAAATAACTACAAAAGTTGGCTTATAGCTATTCAATTATATTACATATACCCCAATCAATTACATTACATATACCTGGTTCTAAACCTACTTAACCAAAATTTTGATGAATCCTTTTTTCGTATTTTCGTAAATTCTTTTCTCCCTTTCCTTTTCTTTATCCTTATTCCCACGGATACAAGGGAAATGGAAAAATGGATTAAGTAAATTATTGCATAGAAATCAAATTATTTTATTGATCTAAGTTCATGCAATTTATTATTTATAATAATTTTCTTTTGGTCAATTCTTGAACAAAAGCAACTGAAACCAGAATTGTTTCGCCCTTTTGTTTAATCACACCACATATCATAAACATATACTACAAGTATTCTTATGCAAAATTCAAACTATTCAATTATTTTATTATTTGAAATTTGACACAGGCTTACCAACATAAAACGAATACTCATTGAGAGGGTTAAATTAAACGGACGGAAGGGTTTAGGAAAAAGATCCTTTAGATCTCTTTCCTTTCTTTTTACAAGTCTCTAATATCGTAACTTTTTTCTATTACTCTAGATTGTATATAGCCGCCCAAATTGTATATTTCCGAAGTAAATACTATCTTGAGCCGCGCATATGGGCTAAAAAAAGACTATTTCAATGATGGCCCTCCATGGATTCACCTATATACGCCGCAGCTAAAGTTGCAAAAATAAGAGCTTGAATACCACTTGTAAATAATCCAAGGAACATGACAGGTATAGGAACCACTGAAGGTACTAAAGAAACAAGAACAACAACGACTAATTCATCAGCTAAGATATTCCCGAAAAGTCGAAAACTAAGTGATAAGGGCTTTGTGAAATCTTCTAAGATGTTGATTGGTAAAAGGATTGGAGTTGGCTGAATATATTTCCCGAAATAACTTAATCCCTTTTTGCTAAGACCCGCATAGAAATATGCCACTGACGTAAGTAAAGCCAAAGCTACAGTAGTATTTATATCATTCGTGGGTGCGGCTAACTCTCCATGAGGTAATTGTATTATTTTCCAAGGTAAAAGAGCTCCTGACCAATTAGAAACAAAAATAAATAGAAACATAGTTCCAATAAAAGGAACCCAAGGACCGTACTCTTCGCCAATTTGAGTTTTACTTACATCTCGAATAAATTCAAGAACATATTCGAAGAAATTCTGCCCGCCAGTCGGAATAGTTTGCGGGTTACGAACAGCTATAGCGGCTGAACCTAATAAGATAGCAATTACAACCCAAGAAGTAATAAGTACTTGACCGTGGACCTGGAAACTCCCTATTTGCCAATAGAAATGTTGGCCTACTTCCACACCGGATATATCGTATAACCCCTTTAGTGTGTTGATGGAACATGATAGAACGTTCATATTGCCCTCTAAAAAAATCAAACTTTAAATAAAAATTTTTTGATTCAACCACCTGCCTACTTGAATCGGATATTTTGAATACTAACTAAACTAACTAATTACATAATATCCCCAGTTCTTTTTATTTCTTTTTTAGAATAGAGTAAGCTATTCCCGAAATCTATGGGACTTCCGAAGTAAGTTATTTATCTTATTATTAATCAAGGATTTCTTATATAGCTAGAACGCCCTTCACAAATTGCGAATACTAATTTGTTAAGAATTAATCGGATTGAAGATATAGCGTCATCATTTGCTGGAATCGAAATATCTGCGATATCGGGGTCACAATTTGTATCGATTAAACAAATTGTTGGAATTCCCAAAGTGATACACTCTCGCAAGGCCGTATATTCTTCGTGCTGATCGACGATGATTACAATATCGGGTAACCCTGTCATATATTTAATTCCGCCCAGATATGTTTGCAAGCGAGATAATTGTCTTTTCAGCATAGCTTCATCTCTTTTCGGAAGACGGTTGAATTTCCCCATTTTTTGTTCCATTCTTAAGTCCCGGAACTTATAAAGCCTGGTTTCAGTAGTGGACCAATTCGTTAACATACCGCCAAGCCATTTTTTATTAACATAATGACACCGGGCCCTTATTGCAGCCCACGCTACTGAATCAGCTGCTTTATTTTTGGTACCAACAATTAAGAATTGTTTTCCCCTACTTGCCGCATCAAAAATCAAATCACAAGCTTCTGATAAAAAACGGGCAGTTTTAGTAAGATTTATAATATGAATACCTTTACGCTTTGCAGAAATATAAGGTGCCATTTTTGGATTCCATTTCCTAGTACCATGGCCAAAATGAACTCCTGCCTCCATCATCTCTTCCAAACGGATGTTCCAATATCTTCTTGTCATTTCTCCCCACACCCTCTTTCTTTTTTTGAAAAAAAAAAGAGGGAACCCTGAAACTGAAATAAATAATTGTTCCGACGGAACTTTCTCTTCTACCGTAGATAGACAACCAAAACTTTTTATTCATTATTATCTTTTCATTTTTTTGATTACCAAATAATAAAGATAGTGAAAAGGATGAACTTAGGAGTCATTAAATCCTATAAATGATTCTTTTAGTGTATCATGGAAATTCTTTGATAAGGGACGAATCCAATAATTTTCTGTGGTGGAACAAAATATCTCGCATTTCCCCCCCGAATAGATTCTTTTTTTTTGTTTCCAAAGGAATGTTGTTATGTTGTTTTGAAGGGTATACTAATCCTTTGAATCCGGTACCAACAGGTATCATCCCCCCCAAAACAACGTTCTCTTTCAGACCCTTCAACCAATCAATACGGCCCCGGAGAGCCGCCCTTGCTAAAACCCGAGCAGTTTCTTGAAAACTTGCCTCAGATATGAAACTTTGAGTATTGAGCGATGCTCTTGTTATTCCCAATAAGATGGCTCGGTAACAGATCGCTTCTTCTAAAGCGCGCCCCATTCGTTCCGCTCGTAACAATCCAATTAGTTCTCCGGGTGAAAAAACATTAGACATTCCATCTTCTGAAACCAAAACCTTTGATGTTATTTGACGTACAATAATTTCTATATGCCTATTATGAATCTGCACCCCCTGGGATCGATAAACTTTTTGTATCTTATTAACCAAAGAGATACGGCTTTGCACTATAGTTAGTTCAGCACCAATCAAAAATCCCCAGGGAATTCCAAGAATTCTTGTTATACATTCGTTCCAAACCTCAATCCTTTTTTCTAGATTCATCGATATTGAATCGATCGAACGCACTTCTAATACCTGTTCCACTTTTGGAAGACCCTGCGTTATATCACCAGATCTCGATTTTTCATAAAAAAATGTAACTAAAGTTTCTCCTTCGTAAAGGATTTCCCCATAATGGCCATGAACAGTTGTTCCCGGGGTGGCCAAAAAAGGCTTAGCGGATCGTATTACTATAGAGTCAACTTGAACAAGTATAACTTGACCCGATTTTAGGCGGGGTCTGTTTTTGGCTATACATACATTTTCACAAATCAACTGCCCAAGACTCATTATTGTAGATGTCTTTTCACAACAATTATGATCGAGAAAATACCAATTCAAATGGAATGGATTCAAAAAAATATT